AATCTTATAAAAACCTTTTCTGGGCTGGGCTTTGAATGGACGCAATTTTTTTTTGTGCAACCGAGTTTATTCATACCTCAATTAGAAGTTCCTAAATGGAGCCGCTTTTTGTCCTACGTAGAACATATTACTCTATTCCAAATTATGTGAACAGTAATTAGTCATTACTAAGAGACATCCCAGGATTTATATTTAGTCATTCGAGGGTCTCTTTTATTCGTTTTAATAGCGGAAAAGAATTATATTCTGTATTTTATCGGTATATCGTTTATCCCTACGAAATAACAGACGCAATAGAACGATCTTAGAAAGGATATAATGAAATTTTTTGATTGGTTCTTCCCAGAGAAATGATCTGTTTTATTTGACTGATAGAGACAACAAACAATTAATTATAACAAATATAAAAATATAAAAAATTCGAAACTTAAACTAAATATAAATAATAAACTAAATTATAAAAATAATAATTATATAGAAAAAAGAGTGTTCTTATTCGAAACGTCTTGTGATCTTCAACCAATTCTGCGCTTCAATATAATTACCAGGAGTAAGCGCTATAGCTTGTTTCCAATACTCGGCAGCTTGATCGAACCAAGCCTCCGCAATTTCAGAATCTCCTTGTCGAATGGCCTGTTCTCCCCGGTCGGAATAGGCGAGTAAATTCCTTCCCTTAGAACCGTACGTGAGAGTTTCCGACCTCATACGGCTCAGCATTCAAATTCTTTTGGTGTCCCATTTTTTTAATCTACCAGACCCGATTGAATAAGATTTCTTATGGATCTATCCCTCCCTTTCGCTCGAGTTAAGTTAACCAAAAGAGGTTATGAGTTTCAAACTTGAATTTTGCTTAATAATTTAATCAGTTTTATCTTTTCTCCCACCTTCCTAAAGCAAGGTAACTATCTCGGTTTCATATATAAATTTATATAGAATCTTTGAAAAAGACTTTCCTTCATAAGAAGGAAAAGACTTACTATCGTTGGGATCTGATGCTACACCGCTGCTCAACACCTTAGGGGATCAACTTTATTACATAAGTTGATTCCTAGCGTTTATCTCATATCATGACATAAGTAAGCAGTTCTTATTGTATCGGCCAAAAACCTCGTGAATTGATCTTTACGGCGCTTCATCTTCAATTAGATCCTTTATCCATAGAATAAAGTATCTAGGCATACCGGTTTTGTCATATTTCCACTTCTATGAAGTTTATTTCTTTACTACAGCTGATAAAAATCGTTATTTTGGACGATACATATGTAGAAAGCCTTTTTTATATTTATAGTATTTTTTAATGGATTTGCTCTTGCTTTCCCTTTTTATTTCTATAGTGGAGATAGTCGCACGTAATGACAGATCACGGCCATATTATTAAAAGCTTGTGGTAAGAAAGGATTCCGCTCTAGTGCCCGAAAATAATATTCCAAAGCTTTCGTATGTTCTCCGTTCCTTGTGTGGATAAGGCCTATGTTATAGAGTATATAACTTCGATCATAGGGATCGATTTCTAATCGCATAGCTTCATAATAATTCTGTAAAGCTTCTGCATAATTTCCTTCGGATTGAGCCGACATCCGTTACGGTCGTCGTTCGATTCAAAGAATCTCCGTTTCAGAACCGTACATGAGATTTTCATCTCATACGGCTCCTCCTTTATGTGCATAATGAGAATAATACATGGAATCAAAAAAGATTGAAATAGTCTCATTATAAACTGAGTGGGGCTGGTGTTTTTACAAGAACTCTCCAGCCAACCTTCTTGTAAAAAAATCTTTCCTTAAAATTAAGCATGTTGATACTAGATAAATAAGGGGTGACTCCAACAATTTCTTTGTCTTCAACGCCTCTTAATTTCCAGGAATTAGTCACTTCAACAGTCTTCGATGGTTATATGGGTATCCAAAATACGAACGAGATGGATGTTTGTTGTCCCAACCATTCTTGTTAGTCCCGATCCTGATAAAGAAAAGGAATAATTTATAACAAAGTTTTCGTGTTGTTGATTCCTAGGAGTAGTGCCTCTTCCCATATGCCTCCTATTGGTACTAGTGGAGTAGGGTTGACATTAACCCATACCATAGGTGTAACCTTTCGCTCAATACTCTAGAATCGACAAGTGAAGCATTTGAGGCGGCATTAATCGGGGATACACGACAGAAGGGTTTGTTTTATTTACAAACTTCACCTTCAACAAGCGTCGATTTATTTCAATTATTTTTTTTCTTTCTATCCTAAATAATGTGTCTTTCTCCTAAGATTGAGAACGGTAAAATAAAAAAAGTATAAAAAAGATTATAATAAATAATATTCTAAAATAGATCTAAAATAGATAAATAAAGAAAAAAATAGAAAAATTGAATTTCTATTTTTTATTTTATAATCAATTTGTAATAAATACAAAATACAAATAAAATAATCAAATCGCACCATCTCTGTAATAGGTGAATGCCTCTCTCTCTCCCGAAGTTGTCGGAATTATTCGTAATAAGATATTGGC